TGCTTGGATTAGGTCCGGGTAGAGAACAGGTAAGGGCGGTAGGCTTTTCACTTTAGCCGTTGTTATTAAAGGCCTTACTAGTTTAAAGCTTTTTGGATCCCCTCTTTCTTTCTAGTTAGGGAGGCCGTAGATGAAAGCCTCTTCAGTAAACTCTTTCCGCTTCCGCTTCTGAATCTGGATGGCGGCTTTGGTTGGAGAAGAGAGTGTTTCAGTTACGGTTTAGGGCTAGTGAGTTACTATACGTTCGTGAAGGCAGACAGGCGCTCGTAGACAGAAAACCGTTTTCGCAGAGCGACTTAGAAAAAACAAACCACTTCTTGTTTCGAAAAGCGCTGCGTACAGTTCTGGGGGTTGTAGAACAACTACTTCTTTGCCGTTCTTTTTCCGTTAGCCAGTATCGAGACTCTAAGACTCCTTGCGCTTAGCCCACCGCAGGTGCTTTGATAGAGAGTCACTTTCGGGTTGTAGGGCGCAAGGGGATCTTGAATCAATTCCCTCTTTGCCAGTAGCTAGTTTAGATATGGCAAGCGGTTCGAGTCAAGTGCCAGTTAAAGAACCAATTGTTGGCAAGAGTCACAAATATGAAGTAAACGACTTGGTCTCTTCTTTCTTCCTCTTACTACTCCTTGCCTCTTCTGGAAAGTGACTTTGACCAAATAGAGTATCCTTCCGTATAGGGGAAGGAAAGGCTCTCGCAGTAGTTGTTCTGTAAGGGCTTTCATTAGCGTGAGAAGGCGGTGAAAGGGTATTGAGCTAAGAATGCTTATACAGGGCAACTATAGGGCTTATAGAGAATGAGAGGGGCTCACTTGACAGAGTGCCGAGCATTGTTCGTCGTGCTAGTTCCGCTACTCCAGTTCCAGTGGTAAACGAAACCTTCTTTCTCTTGCTTTCGGGCCTACGTCTCTCTTTCAAGGGTTCCACTTTCTTTGGTAGCTTTGGGCAAGGCAGTACTGGTACTCAGTCGATCTTGCTCTAGCCGCTTTCGGCTTCAGGGAAGGTTGACTTTTCCTTTCCGTGAAGTTTTTGTTCCAGGCCCCCTTCTTAGTCAATGGACTGATAGTTGAAGGGACGGGATCATGATATCCGGCATACCAACAAACAACTTTTCACGAAAGCCCTCAAAAGAGGAGATGCGCTCAAATACAGAGAGGAATGGAGTAACTCAACTCCGAGAGAGGAACGTGGCTCTCTAACCGCTAGTTTCTTACTTCTCAGGTTCTTACGGGGAATCTCAAAACAAGGTTTCCATACAGATCTTTGGCCATAGAATTGGTTTACCCGTCTTGAGGCATCCCTTGCTCTGCTTGCTCCGCCTAAATATGTATCAATAGCAATGGCAAGATCAACTACTGAAGGGGTTGTGGCACCCGTTTGGCTTTGTTGGCATGACTCCAGGAATTGATCTGAAATAGTAGCCTGCTGACCAAAATGCCTATGATAAAAGAGGCACTAGCTAGTTTACTTGCCTACTTCTTAGAGCGAGGACGTAATCCCGGCTCTATCAGCAGAAGAGGAGATCCTTCGTCCAGGAGTCCATCTCTATCTCGGTCTGGGTAATAGTGATAGAGTACCTACTGAGTGGAGGGCTCTCAGCGAAGCTCGTTGTTTAGTAGTCTTTCTCGTCGGAATGGTTATGCGGTCGCAGTGACCTTAGCTTAGCGGGCCTACAAGAAAAAGAAATCCGTACCAACACATTAGTCCTTTTCGGATCCATTTCGTTATGATTCTTTCGAGGTTGCGGAAGAACCTGAAGTTGTATCTCTCGGCGTCTCTTACGAGAATGAGTTGATGGCTAGGCACCTATCGCCTTGTCTGTTTTGCATGCAATAATGGTGAATTCTACTTATTAACTCTAAAAAGTAAGCAATTAAACTTCCCCTCACCCTGATCGTAGGGACACGCAGGCGCTAACCGATCGACCGATCTGCATGTGTTAAGCACCCCGCATTTAATTTAAGAAAAGAGAGAAGCTAGCGTCCGATTCCATGCTTCCGTATGCATCGACATCGTCCGCGATTCGATAGCATACGGACGATGCCGCTGCACAAGTAATTGCTGTTGTCGCCTTGTCCGCCGTTCTCTTATCTGCTTGAATAAGCTCACTCTTGGTTAGCTATGAACAAGGAGTGAAGAATCGTTAAGGAAAGATTTTATTCCCCAGTCTCTCCTATATCCTATTGCTATTCTAGCTGGGATATTCTCTCTATGAAAGCATATAGGAATCAAAGGTAATATCGTATAAGTCTAGTCAACAATCATTCCTTTAGTTCCATTCGTTCGCTTTAAAGCACGAGCTGCGAGAAAGAGATAGATTATCGATCTTGTACTAATCGCCACTCTCGATTCAACTACAAGCCTGCTATTCACTCGATTGAAAGTCGGATCTTGCCTTCACTCCTAAAGAAAGGCTCTGGCAAGACCTCACCTCAGAGCATTCAAGCATTCGTTCAGAGTCTCTTAGAGGACATTTTTTAAAGCTCTGACACTGCTACTTATCATCATAGCTACTGGTCGTTATTGCCTTGAGCCTGGATCGACTACTATCTACGTTAGCACCTAATTCAACTTCTTCACCAAGACTTGTGAACATCGCTTTTCGCCTTGCGCCTGGGCTTTTTTCAGACTCTTATAACTAGTGTCAAGGCCTTTTTCTTTGTCTGAAAATATAAAAATTATAAAAAAACTCTCTCTCCATTTTGTATGCTCCCAAACTTAAATACCTCAATCGTAGGTTTTGTTTTGCTGCTCAGATACATAGGCTATTAATAAGGTGCCGATTCGTCTCATAGTCATAGACAAGCTGCTTTGCAAATCGCCTTAGCTGCTGTTTGAGTGGTAAGGTAAGAAAGGCTATAACTCTTTCTTTGTCAAAGAGCAAGGGAAGATAAGTAGTTGTCTCAGGTAGTACGGTAGCTATAACAGGAAGGCAAGCAGTAGCGGATAGTTCAACCATAGGGAGCTCTCAGCTAGAATAGTCCATCTACATCGGGACAGTGATCGGAGGCCGATATTTCGGAGTGCGTTAGGCCCCGGTTGAACAAAGAAGCGAAAGTGCTCAAACAAAAGCCTTAGTACGCTCTGACTGAAGGTCGCTCCTACCTTCTCTCGCTCGATCATCCCGGTTTGGAGAGGAATCCTGAAATGTTGACCTCACTTTGAGAGGTACGCTGCATGAACGAACCCATGATCAATTCAAGCCTATTGAGAAAAGCAATTGTTGGTCTAAAACAGTCTTCGAGGGCATGTTTTGATAAATTTAGTAAAGTAGTTTCTGCATATGGACTGAAGCAAACTGAAGTTGAGCATTCATCAGTATTTGTTTGTCATACCCAAAGTGGGTCTATAATCCTTGCTGTGTATGTTGATGATATTGTGATTATAGGTAGTAACAGGACAGGAATTGTTGACCTGAAACAGTATTTGAGTAAACACTTTTATACCAAGGATCTTGGAAAGCTTCGGTACTTTTTGGGTATTGAAGTAGCAAGATCAAAGGCGGGAATATCACTTTCTCAAAGGAAGTATGTTACACACTAATTATATTAGAGGAGACTGGATTGTTGGGACTGCGGATACTCCTATGGATCCGAATGTTTCAGTAAGGATGATGGCCTGCTCTTTGATAATCCAGGGGGATATAGACGTTTGGTTGAAGAATATGCTGCAAGAACTTGGGATTAAGCATTCACAGCCTATGAATTTGGTGTGTGATAACCAGGCAGCTGTCCACATTGCATCTAATCCAGTATTTCATGAGAGAACGAAGCATATTGAAGTTGATTGTCCCTTCGTACGGGAGAAATGCAACATGTAATTCGAACAACACATGTGAAATCAATAGATCAGCTAGCTGATTTGTTTACCAAGCCATTGGGGGGGTTCAAGGGTTAGTTATATTTGTAACAAGCTGGGAACATATGATCTATATGCTCCAGCTTGAGGGGGAGTGTTAAAGGGTATAATTGTCAATGTATTTGTGTTATTATTTAATAGAAATACAAAATACATAAGAAGTCCGCCTTTGTGGCAAAGGCCTTGTCACGAGCTGGATTCGAACCTGCACTTTCCAGATACATGGGTCCGGGTTTCAACCTTTTTGATCGTGATTTTTGCCGCTTCGTCTTCGGCAGACTACATCCGGAGTCGACTTTCGTTTCGTCAACAACAATATAGCTATCTATTATAGCTTTAACGAAACCTGCATCATAGCGAAAAAAAGTTTATCCGCGATTTTTCCTTTCTTTGAGCCGATTCGTCGCTTCTTGTTAATACGCAGATAAACGCCGTGGGGGATATGGATTTAGCGTGATAGCCAGGATAATGGAAGCAGCAAAGACAGCCCCTGCCTGCATCCTTAGCTTCTTTTTGTTGATATCCAGAGGGTCGAACTCGGTGTCGATTCCCTGAAACAACTGTCTGGTCTCAGTATTGATTGGCTCCCCGCATTCACAAGGACTGGCTACCTGCAGGTGGTTGCTACATACCTTGTTGGCAAACGTATCCCTAACTACTTCAATAACTTTTTTGAGGTCGACGGCTGTTAGCACGTCTGGTTGCAACACCATCTGTTCTGGCGCTAAACACGCCCACACCCCGAACCCTATGATAGCGCAAAGTGCTAATACAAAAAGGCGTGTGTCGCGCATATAAGAATACAGTATAGCGTCAAAGTTTTTGACGACTCTGGCCTCTTTTCTTCTTTTGATTATAGTTGTTACGCTGGCAAGCCCCCTACCTAAGTTTTTATCTATCGATCTTATGCGCGACATTCCTCTTGTTTTGACGGTTCTCATGGGCAGCCACTTCTCCCCCAAGCGGTATAGTACCTTTGTGTGTTTTCCTATTTCATTTACCCCGATGTATCGCATTGCTTCCTTTATTCTTTCCTCGCAATCTCTCATGAATATTTTAGTTTGTTCATATTCAGATTGTTCCTTACATTTTTATCCCATGCGTCTCTTTCGAATGTATTTTGTACTGTAAATACCTTAGCCCTCCCTGCCTACTTCCTTACTAACTGAAAAAAATCCCTAAGCTCAGGTCACCTAGCTTAGAAACTAAACGAATAGGACTCATTACTGACTTGCTTGCCGAGCTTACCGAGTAACGAGCACACCGAGGAAGAGTTATTGATAGATAGACAGTTAGACAGAAAGTTTTTCAGGGGCGGTAGTTCGGTGGTTCGGATGCACTGAGCGACGGAAACAAAAAAAGAATAAAGCTAGGGAACACTCCAGATTTTCTAAAGGCCCCCTTAAGGGCTTCTAAGGCTTTGTAAGTAGGCAGGTCAGGTCCATTTAAAGTTTTTTTCCTCATCTTTCAGAGACTAACTCGTCTTGCTTGAAAGAAAGAAGACATGCTTCGACTTGCCCCATTGATTTATTTAGAGACAGAGACAAAGGTTAGTTGGCACTTCGCTTTTAGCGTTCCGATCGATTGCCTCACTTACTAGCAAAGACGACAGTCTTAAAAAAATTCCTAAATATTCCTATCCTCGATAGTTGAACCAACTCTCAATTCAACTGAATAGTCAGGCCCAGTTCGTTGATTGAATCATTTACTGTGATTCAAAAAGAAAGAAGAAGACCAAAGCCCTCGCATAGTGAAAGTTGCCCAAATCGATGGGGTCTAAAAGTACCTAGTCGATAGGATTCCATTCCCAAAAAGGGTTACAGGCGGATAGGAACTGGATCTATTTGAATAGCTGCCGGACGTGCTTTTATGGAATCCGAGGATCATCTGCTCAGGACCGCCTTCTTGGAATAGCTGGAATGTTTATCTGAGCTAGCCAATATTTAGGAAAATAAGGCTGTTGGCCAAGCTTTGCGAAAAGTAAAAAGGCCAGGCCGATAGCCAAATCAGATATAATAAATGCACCCATAGCTTGGTGTGGTTTTTCTTTTATTCAATTACATGCTCCCCTGGATTATTAACCTCTCGTGCCTATCGGTGGATAGTCCCTTCGCTTCACTCATCTATTGACGTACTAAAATACAGAGTGAAAAACCTACCCCACCCACTACCCTTCCCTTTACGTACGTGAATTAGGCCCTAGCTCGGGATCGGGCAAAGAGGTTTTTTTTCCTATGCCTCGTATGTATTTACCATCGGAACTGTTTATTTGCCTTAGACCCAAAGACTTTGGGGCTATTCTATTAACAATCAGAGGAATAACCAACCCCTTCTTACTTAGGAAAAGAGTTCAATTTCGATAACTCTGCTCTCTTATAGCTAGAAATGCTTTCGTCAAGGTAAGCTTTCAGAAGAGAGTCTCCAACTCCGTTCCTAGAACTTTGGGGGGATGAAGCCCGAAAAACTGTAGCTTCCACTTTCTTTTCATGATTTGAGTTTTTTCTATCAGAAGAGGGTATTTTGATCGTTGGGCCGAACAACTTAAAGTTATGCTTTCGTTGACCTAATTGCTAGAGTACTTGCTAGATTTGGTTCGCGTTCAGTGAACCGATCCAGCCTTTGTTTGTGTTTGAGCCGGTGGGTTGTGATTGAGCTTAGCTTGGCAGATCTCGCACTGTAATGCAAGTGCTTATTTACGAAAGATAGATTGTTGGTATGGCTGCTGCTACCAAAAGCACACTAAGTTAGTCACAGGTAGAAACCTTTGAGCTCTACTAGCTCTCCGACTCTATAAACTTAACTTGGCTTTCCCGCCGCCCCTTTACCCCATCTTTTTTGCTTGCTATGAGCGTTACTGCTGCTCAAAACGGTCTTTCTTTGCCGGTTGCCGAAGGCCCGACAGAATGACCCGGTAACGTTGCACTCCATTGGCGGATTTAGCAGCAGTAGCATCAGTGGCTTGGCTTTTCGGGGTGGACCCTTTCACTCTACCCTATGTTATTCTATACGCCATCGATGGAAGCCTCCCATGCCCTGTTCAGTACTTTCTTCATTATCCACTGATGAACCCTTTGATCGAACCTTCCCTTCCTGAAGTGGTGGGGATTGTCTTCCAGACATAGATATAGGAAGGGGCTCGACCCCCACCCAGCTCGAAGAAGTAGCTCTTTCTAGTTATCGTAGGAGAGACCGCAAAAAGTAGGGATTAGTTGGAACAGCTGCCGCGGCTTGAATTTGAGTGGATGCCCAAATTGAGGAGTCATTCCCGCTGCTAGGAGATGCCAAATGCGCCTGCCCAGTCTCATCTCGAAGACAGAGACCTGTTTTGGAAAGGAAGCCCTACCCGCTCCAGTCCCTCATCCCATCTCCGAAGAAAGGGCCAATACCAGCAAGAACTGGACTGCCTAGCTGATAGGTTAGCTCGCTCCATCAGGTATCGGATATCTGTCTCAGCTATAGGAAATAGCATCGGTGAGGAGGGGGAAGATACTGCAAGGATTCTGAAGACGAAGAAGCTTGCATGTCTATCGGAGAGATTAGTTTGACCCGCTATTGGAGGCCGGTCGTAAAGCTGGTTCGCCGGCAACGGCAGCTCGTGGATAAAGAGACGGTCGAATCAGTGGAGACAAAGCAACGAGAATGCCATCTGATGTCCGCCTAGGGGCCTTATTATCCTCAGAATTTCTCATCAATCAGACCAGCTAGCAGGCCTTACGCGCTAGGCCTTCCCCCCCCATGTTTGCAGAGACGAAAGGGAAGGTATCCTCTAGCCTAACGCTCGCCTAGCTAAAGGAAAGAGGTGAATAAGCAGGATCGCCTAAGAGTGCTCCTAGCTCTTAAGGGTAGGTAGCTTCCCCTTTCCTGGAGATTGGTCTCCCTCTCTTAGTAGGAGGTTGACTATGTCCACAACTAATTGTGTAATATAAATAATAGGTTGTGAGCCAAGCCGATCCCTCGAGGTGGAAGAATGATTAAACCTGCCAAGTAATAGTAATATATAATGCCATTCCCAATCCTCTATCGAAGGAAGCCCCTCCGAGGGTGAAAGAGGTGGCTAACTTTCCTTGCCCCAGGGGGCTTCTTTGTTTATGTCACTAAGTGGGCAGGTCTCTGGAGTGTGCTTCTATCGCCCGAGCAAGAGAAGGGCTGCAGATGAGCTATCAAGTCGTGCATTTCTCCCGAAAGTGTGGAGCTGGCCATCAGTCTGGCGAGGGCTAGTCTTGCCCTGTAGATTTGCCCCTAGACCTTTGCCTTCCTCAAATCCTTTTGTCTTGAAATAGGTTGCAACCATCTTGCTGTTGCGAGAATAGGAAGGAGGAGTAGGCTCATCATGGATAGTAGTCACGTACTCAAATGTCTGAAAACTTTAAGGTTCCACGGGATCGATGTTGTGGACATTGTAGCTTTCCTCAGCATGGAAAGTAATCATCTTGCCGTCGATGATGAACTTAACCTTCTGGTGAAGACTAGAAGGAACACCCCCAGTGGCATGAATCCAAGGGCGCCCTAGCAAGAAGTTGTAGGCAGAGGGGAACTGCAAAACCTGGAATCTGATAGAAAAGGTCATCGGGTCAATTTCAACTGGCAGTTCTATCTCGCCCATAGTTTCCCTTCGCGATCCGTCGAAAGCTCGGACTACTACGTTGCTGTGTTGGAGAGAACCTTCACCCATCCTCAGACTTGTCAGAGTTGAAAACGGGCAGACCCATTGTCAATCAGTACACGGGTGACTATCCTTCCTTTAGTCTTGACGGCAGGAGGGCTTTGATATGCCCAGTTCTTTCATCAGGGATCTCGTCATCAGTGAAAGATATGATGTTTGGGTACATCACTATTGCCACCATATTCTGCAGAGCATCTGGAGAAATGTCCTTGCCTTCCCTCGTTTTGCCTTTCCGGCGCTCTCGAGCTCTTCAGGAGTGTAACAACGTCCTGAACGACGCATCCCTCCTATCTCGTCTACCACTGGTTCTGGGGTGACCTGATAGGACCAGGGAACTTGGTGAGTATCCCTGATCGTAAGCTGAGCCATCTTTGGAAGGATGACTTGTTGGGGAATAGGCAAGTCAGTCGGAGATGGACCCGTGGATAGGACGTCGCATAGGCTTCTGCTGAAGGTAAGGCTGGAAGAGAGAGAATCGGGAGCTGGGTAGATGGCGCGTGAGTTGAAAGACACAATATTTGCAGAGTTACTGGGTTGGCTGGCGGATAGACTACCGGGGTTGGCCTCTGTAGGCGAGAAGCCCTGCGGGGATCCATTTGAGGAATGAACCCAGCCATAGCCACTGTTGGCTCATCTGCGTCAGAATCTTTCCCTTCACCAATCCGAGTTTTTTAATGTTGGGGTCATTGAGCGTCCCGTTTGACTAGGCTTGTATGGCTGCAATTATGCTCCTTGCAGTTCGGTTATCGATCGTCGGGCGACGCCCAGGCTTGTTCTGGATGACAATCATGTCTTCAAGTTTAGCGCCGGCCTTTGGTTGGGCCTTTTCTGGAGGTGTCTTTGATTTTGTATCAGACCCCATCATGCCTATTATGGGAGAATCCACGCTGAGGTTTCCCAACTGGGTGGTGAGATCCTGGCTTGTTGAGGCTTCGTTTCCGTTCCGTGGAAGCTTGAAACCATCCTCCTCGGCGAACTCATCGCCCCAGCCTTGGGCTTCAATGGTGTTGCGAACAGGATATCCGCTGAGTGGTTCGAAAGCACCTTCTTTGCGAAAGTACCCGTTCATGGTCAGTTAGAAGGGGAGGCCCATAAGCTTTCCTCCGGTTCTCCAGAAGATTTTTTATTCTCCTGGTTCTGGGTTGTATCCGATTCCGAATCGGCACCTGTTTGCTCTTGCTTCGACTGGTTCTGGAATGCCTTGTTGTGCTCTTCCCAAACCTTTGCTGGGGTTGAACCCCATATCCTCCATATATTTACGTATGAGGGGACTTTCCCAGATTTCGGATCGGTACTCTTGAGGCCAGACTTGGTTTCCCTCCTGGTCGACAGTCACCGCTACCAATGTGTCAGGGGGTCCTATAAATGGACTGGGATCTTGGATTATCTGACAAGAAATTGACTGCTCCGTGGTTCGGGAGTGGATTGGTGTTTACATTAGGCTGATTAGCCGGGTTCTACAACTGCATGGCATTCTACTTTCGTCCTCTTTAGAGGGGAGGGGTTACATAAAAATGGATAAAAGTTTCACCCACGAGATGTTCAGCAGAGACGACCCAGGTAAGCAAAAGATTGACGAAGGGAGGGACGTCATAGGGATGCTAACGGCATTCTAAGCTCTCGATCCATACACGAAAGCAACTGGGTAGAATGGTGTCCAGGGGGTAGAAGGGAGATAGAAGACGAAGTAGGGAAGCTCCAACAGAGGGGGTATGCTTGCCTTACAAGGTGAAAAGACAATCGAAGGTGAAAGGCCAATCGAAAGAGGGGCGCGGCCGGACCACACATGTGTTGTGGATAAGGAGGGGATCTCCTGTGAGGACCGTGTATAGGTTGAGATTCCAAGGCAAATGAAGAAGAAGAATGATCACATGCCCGCTGAGGAAGACCTAGAGCATTTCTCTCTTTGAAGGTAACACTCATATCCGATAAGACGGAAAGAGTCCGCAAGCGAGTATGTCACCTAAATAACTTACAATACATAATAATGGCATATTCATATCCAAGTTGCCGCATTAATCATCTGAAACGGCAACTTGGAATTTGCCGGCTCCTCCGCTTGCTTTTGGACAAGTAGCGGAATCTTGTCAATCTGCCTCTTCCCCAGGCCGAGTCGTATCTATCTGAAGGCAGGACTGCCTTCCTCTCAATTGATCTCTGCCGCCCCCTCGACCTATAAATCTATATCTGTATCTTTCTCAGCTGGAAGTCTTTAACCGGCCCCCCAATTCAAGCTGTCAATCCCAGCAATCAAGCAATCGAATAAAGCCGGTCGACACCTAACTCTCTCCTTCGGAAGGCAATCCCAGCAGTAAAGCAGTAAGTGAATCCATCTATTAAACCACCGACTTAAGAAAGCGGAACCAAGCCAACGCCAGCTATTGGTCAATATGGAGATTGATTCTAAGCCAGCAATCCTGTCTAAGCGAGTGAGTCATATAAGTCTTACCAATCGAATCAAAGCAATTGAGCCAATCGGAGCCGGCACTTTGGAGCTAAAGCCTATCGATCCCGTTCCTCAATCTCTCGTTCAATCGGAGCTTCTCGTGGCTGCCTCTCAATCTCAATCCCTTCTCTGAATCGTTCGTAACAAGGTAGCCGGAGCTCCGGCTGGATTGAATCCTTCGTTTGATAATTACTATTCCTGATTTAACATTTGAATCAGGAACCCATTCTTTGGTATGATTTTTGGACGTTGACTAAGCAAGGAAGGAAAAGCAAGGATTAGATTGGAGCTTCTTTCTTTTAGGACTAAGATTGCCTTCCTTCATTCACTTGTAGTTGAGTAAGGCCTCCCCGCTTCGTTCTTTTCCCTATCTAGTCTGAGAGCGAGGAGGGTGGGTGGTCGTAGATCGCAAAGAATAGGGCTGTCTTTCCTTTAGGTGGCCACTGAAGAGCCAACCAAGCTTCGAATTCTCCTTGCTGAGGGCATAACCTATTATATGGATCAAGCCTTTACTAAGGGTCCCCCTGCCCACGAGCAGTAATTCCTATCTAGGATTCTCAGTTGTTCTTTTGAAGGTAATAGAAGACGATCAGACGAAAAATCGTCTGCACCTATTGTCTTCGTCTGCTTAAGAGATTGTGGATCGGAAGCTGCAGCCTTTTGTTTCAGACTTTCCTACAGATTCAGCTGGATGCCTTCCTTCCTTGTTGAGAGACAGAAAAAACGATAGAAGATGGATGAATATTCATTCTATTGCCACTGTCTCTAATGAGAAAAGCTCTTTAAGATGCTTTCACGTCAAATCTCTCATTGGAAGAAGCAAATGCGATTTCATGGGCCGGCCCTAGGAGCAAACATCCGATCAATCAATTACGGACACAAGGAAGTTAGCAGCGGACGTTAGATTTACCTATCGTCCGTTATGTATGATACACTACTACCATTCCAGATAGGAGAGGCTAGAAGGGATCCCGCTTTTGGAACATTAACAAATAGCGCGAATCTAGAAGCGGCGGAAGCTGGAAGACCAGGCAAGGCAGGAAGCTTTTGGCCATATTCCTAGGGTCTTGCTTGGGGACGGACACCATTGGTTAGAAGATGTTCGAAACCAGGGGTTCCGGATACCTTATCCATCGCACCGTCGAAGTCAACTCTTTGGTGAAAATCCTGACATTGAGGTAGCCCCGCCAGTTGCTATTCTGAGTCTCTGCTCTTTCCCTATCAGATGCTGCATCTTCCCTATCTGGATTGGGTCTTCCCCTTTGGACGGAGGAATCCAAGTGCCCGACAGGTTGATCTCTTATTAAAAGGTAGGCCATATAAGCGCTAGGCTAAGCTGGGCTTCTTATCTAAAGTAGGAATTGAGTGATCGCCCATGTGTTAATAAGGGCAGAGCTTCCTCGCTTTCCCTTTTTTGATGTCTCAAAGGTTTCCTCAAAACTAACTTCTTTGGCATTTTCTTTTGGGGGGTGTAAGGGAAGAACTACGTATTTACTTGATCCCCTTTCAAAGGGGTACGTAGGCAGCTTGGAAAAAGACGCCAGGTTCAGTCCCATATCTTGGTGCTTACTCTTCCTTAAAGATAGTTCCTTGTGCGTACTATTACAATACGGGTTTCCATTCCTTGCCTCACACCCTGAGATAAGAAGGCAAGGGAAAGTATATGAGGGGATACTTTTTAGCAGAGGAAGAAAGAAATGAAGAGGAAGTAGCTGTAATCTACCCTAGCTCGACTCCTCCCTCTATCCCAATCTGCCTTCCTCTCAATCTCAAATTGAAAGAGTTCCGTGCGAAGGGATACTAGGTCTACTGAATCTGGGACCGGGGGATCCATATACGGAGCAGTAATTGAAACACGTGCACCCGGAACATGAATAGGCCCCTGCAACTAGATCTGGATCTATACCCGTGGAGCACCTGCGAAATGCGTTGTTCGACCTGCAACTACGGCTCTGTGACGGGGCGGGAGCAGCCGGGACTGAGAGCTGGGTGGCTGCTTTTAGTTTCCACTTCTTTATATCCTGCTTGTTAGCATCGCTTAGTTTACTGAGCTAGATCGGTAGATGGCTTATGATTTGGATTGAATTTCTCTTCTGCTGAGTCAACGTAAACTGGATCATTAGCATCATCAACTGGGTATGAATCCACTGAATCTGCAACTTATTCTCCAACTAAGTAAAGTAAATAGGGTCGGTGCTATTGAAATAGGTGCTACTAGTGATGCTTTCGCCCCGTCAAATGGAACTGGATGATCTCCATCTCGCTCTGGTGCCTTTACCTTCGCTCTACTGGGCTTGACTTTCTCTGTGGTTCGGTTTCCCTTCTCTGTGGTTCGCCTTCTGTGGTAGCGGTCACTCTGCCAGGAAAGCCAACTCACCCCCATCGGAAGGTCACTCTATCTTCTCTGGGGGAGAGGGAATGTTCATCGTCACTTCAGACTGCACTGTATATGGTGGTGCCCCTCATATGAGATTACCTGTACCAATATCTATAACTCAGTCGGGGTATCCTAGGATTATTCCGTTTTTTCATCGTAGGATGATGGCATGATTCCAGGTCCGATCTACTGGTAAAGTGTTTACCTTTCCTTTTTCTCGATTTGCAAGATTCTTATCGGTGAATAAGGATACTTTTCAGAGTATGGTGACTCCTATACCAGATATGGATCGTGTGAGATCTTTTGTTTCTAGGATTAAGGAATTTATTCCCATCCTAACCCATCTCATCCCTTGGTAAATAGGGATAGGGATAGAACGGAGACGGGGTCAATATCGATGGGTTCCCACATGGATATCCTTGCCAAGTTATTTAAAAACAGCATTTCGCCTTGCTCAGTCCTCTCTTCCGTCACTGGCTACCTATGCCCATTGGTGGATTTCCCCTACGCGCCTTCGTTGAGCCTAAGAAGAATAGGGATTTCAAGTCCGAAACCCAAGGTCAAGTGCCCCGGGAATGAGTTCCCGCAGGTCATTTCTCTTATGAGGCAAGTCGTTCTAGTGTTTTAGAGCACAAGAAGTTGCTGAAGAGCGAATAAGAAGGGGCTTCCAACTGGAATCGATGGCGCATGGCCAGGAGGCAACCACAAGCAAAGGCTTTTTGATTGGAAGTCCATCTCTTCTATGCAAAGTCAGTTTAGAAGAATCTTTCGTTTCACGCAGATCAGGTACTCCTCCATTATCATCATAATCACATGCCATAAAACGTACGTAACCCTGCATTTGGTTCATTTTTGGCCTGAGCCCACTTCACCCTCTCTCTCTCTCTTCCCCCAGCCCAAAGGCCTACGAGGTCGGTAACCGGTGTAGGCTAAGATCCTTTACGAACTGGAAGAGCAAAACACTGGAGCTTACTCGAAAGGGAGGCGTAATTGCATGCTTCGCTTCAAGTGCACTAGCGGTTTGAGGAACCAGCGCCCAATGAGCCTGCGCGGCCGGTCCCCGTTGGCTAAGAACCCCTCTTTCACGTGAAGTGAAGCAATCAATTTCGCTTCGCGGGTAGGAAGATTTACATGCTATGGAAAATCAAATTCAAAAGGTGTACTGTAGGAAGGTGCTTTGGTTGCCCTCCAGGCGGAGTCTTTGATCTGCGGCCTGGCATACAGCTCTTGAAATATTGGATGCTTTCGTGGTTAGGTGGGCATGGCGTCAGCTCTGTATAGGTGGGTTGGCCCGGCCAAAGCTTAAACTGGAATATTTACTTGTCTTTCTATCCGCCGCATTGGTGATTCAGTTCGAGTTGCATCTGAGAGCAGAAAAGAGCTCAAGTTCCAATTCTCTTTCACAACATGAACTCCGGTCTTCCACTCTTTGCTTGTTCCACACTCGTCTTTGTCTGGGTGGGCCTGAAACAACCGCTGGTGCTTGCCGATCCACAAAGGTTGGGTCATCTTACCTTAGAGGGTCTATCCCCATCCTATTGGCTTCCCAGGGAAAGACTCCAGATGTATGAATGGGCAGGCAAACGGATTGATCGACCCCTACTTACTTAAAGTTTTTCTCTCTTCAATAAAGCCTGGGAATTTCTTCCCCTCTACCACATAGATGGAAGAGGAAATCACAGCCCCGAATCGAAAAAGTAAACTTATGCTGTCTCGCACGCTTCGGCTTACATACAGGAGAACAGTGGACCTTTCCTTTCCCGTTCTGCATCTGCTGAGATCCGGGCAAGCCTCCGAAACTACTCCTATGCCTCCTGATGGAGAGGCCAGCTTCTCTACGGATTTCTACCATATAAGAATAAGACTGGGGATGGAGGTACGCCCCCTTTCTGCATATCTATTTCCATCAGTCGAATCCCCGCGGATATCTACCCAGAAGCGGAACCTAGCCCGCCGGCATCAACGAATGAAGGTACAAACCCATCTCCGACGTCCGAGTCCACCATCTTCTCCAACCGATTCAAGGGAATCCGATCCATCTTCTTTCCCATCAACTCCTTCTCCAACTGACCATCCATTCGATGAGGGGCTGGGGCCAGTAAGCTAACATATTCCCACATCATTCCCTCCTCTCCCGATCCATCCGGGACATCAAAAGCTCTAATCGCCCATCCCCCACTTCCTATCTTCCCTCATTCCATCCGCCGGTTCTAGAGAAAAGGAGAAGCAAATGACCCGCCATAGCAATCAGTGAAGGAAGGCTCCACCCCGCCATATCTAAAGCCTTGGATTCGACCCCCGGCATAATATCCCAACTACTGATTTCCCATTCCTCTCCCCCGGACCCGGAGCAAAGGGAGGGAGGTAACCCAATGGCATCAGGAACGAATGAAAGAGCTGCAACTTCTCGCTCTTCAAGTCCATATCCAGATAAAAATGCTTGGGACCATATCTCCATCTTCTGGCAAAGCAGATCTTTCCCCCTCAACCTTCACTCACTGGATCGAAGCTATCAACTAACGAGTGAAGCTTATCTCAACCATCCCTCTGCCTCAAGGCAATGCACTCCGGGCTCAGAAGCACCAGAACCTGCTGTAGCTGCATATGACCCTCGAAAGGAAGTACCAGCGAAGAGGCTCCTAGATCAAATGCCTCTCTGAACCCTCCAGTGGGAGCTACAAAGGCGGGTGAGCCCAGCTATGGAAAGCCCTTGATTTCGTTCCTCTCCTCTCGATTCAAGGCAATGGACTCTCAGTCCTGCTTTTGTTCCCTCGACCGGCTCCACTCCGAATCCACCATCGCTTGAAATCCAGTCTATATAGAAAGGAATGCCATCCAAGCTTTCTCCGGCTATCCCTGAACCCCAAGCAGGGGATAACCTGCCACCCTCTACTCTATCTCTTGGTATCGAATCCCAAGCTCTCGACCCTTGCCCCCGACCCAAATCCTACCCGTTTCCATATGGGCCAAATGGAAAAAGTAGACTTCCGGATGCCCGCTTAGAGGGAGAGTTGGATGGGCCGTCAGCTATATGGAAGTGGAGCAAATGAACCTCCTCTTTTCCGACCCTGACGGAACGGAACTATAAGAATCTCTTTCCTCTGATGCCGAGCCATCTGACCTTCCATCCTCATCTCCATGTCTTGGAAGCAAGCCGGCTAGGAGCCATCAACCAAGCATTTGAATCGCCCCGGACCCAAGCATGCATTCAGAAATGAAGTCTATAATATAATACAGTGAGCCCCCTCCCTCTGGGGAATGAGCTCTCTTCCACTCCACCTGCTGATAGTGACCCGAGACCCCATCTTCTGCCTGCGAATGAAGGCTCATTTGCTCCATATTCAACTCCTCAAAACCAATGATCTGCCCAAGCTGCCCCTTATTAGTTTAGTAAAGGGGCCCTTTTGTTAAGGGATCACGTCGCTCGTAGTTCAGTTCTCTCCGCTCGGCAAACATTAGAACAAGTTCGGCCTTAGCCTTCCTCTGAGTCAGCATTCCCCTAGTCAGCATTGGAACTAAACTCTTTTTTCGGAAAAGTTCTTAAGAGCCGTCTCCGAAACACCCTTTAAACAGTTATAAAAAGAGTGCGATTCTTTGTAAGTTCGCTACTAGGATAAAAGGATTCAATCCAGCCAAAGGTTGCCCCGGCTAACTTTGCACCACGGCTCCTCTTGAAGGGGCCCTCCACTCCACTCCCCTTCCCCTTATCACGCAAGCAACCAAAGGTAACTTACCATGACAAGGGCCAGCGCTCTTTGCACCAAGGCTCCTCTCGAGTATAATCCAACAGGCCTTCAAGCCTAAGCCCAGGGAGCAGTTTCTCCTTCTTTCCTCCCCAGGCTATATTATATTAACAACACCTAATGTCAAAATAAAGCAATTAGTCAATCCACTGATTCGTTCCTTCATTAGCTCCCAATAGATAGAGACAAATAGGAATAACCAAACCACGTCTACAAAATGCCAGTACCATGCAGCTGCTTCAAAGCCAACGTGATGCTCCTTGGTCAGCGTGCCCCTAAACCGCTTCGAATGAGACTTCATATCCGCCCCGTTACTCATTACCTAGTATTTTTTTCATATAGATAGAGTAGGGGCCGTGTTTTCTGATATCCTGACCTACTTGATCCAAAAATTGTAGTTCTTCCCTGTCTTTTTTCGCTGTGCTCCACTCTAGGTGGGTGTCCAGCTCGTCCCGCTTCTCGTCAAAGAAGTCGAGCAAGGCTTCTTGAGGATTGTAGGCGGCATTTTCTGCCAAGGCAGGATGCTCAGAAAGCACTTGCTCAAATTGAGAAAAACAGGAGTGTTTAAGCTCCCGGATCTGGAGATCCCTATTCTCGAACTCGAGTAATATATTATACTCTTGCTGAGAGGGAGCTTGATCTAGGGTTCGTTTTATGTCGTTCCAATAAGTATCGTTCTTATCTAGGAGAAAAATGCAATTAGCCCTTTGTAGGTGGTTTATGCGATTCTGTAGAGATGTTTCTAAACTACCATTGTGGCGAATTGGCGGATTTGAGGATGCCCCTTCCATCTCTGTATCAGAAAAAGGTTCCAAGAAGCCCCCTATTTCGAAGGAGTCCTCTTTCCAGGAAGACGAGTGGGAAGGGCTGGAAGGTCCCGGAAGAGAAAGTGCTTGCTCTGCACCCACACTCAAAATTAGAACAGAAGATAAAGAGAAAAGATCCCCCACAAGAAGACCAAAGCGAGAAACTAAATAGATTCGCAGAAAATATAAATAGAAAGATATTACAAATAGAATGGATAGATACATAAAAAAGACAACTCGAAAGCGGAATAGGAGCAAGCGGAAGCTGAAAACGGATAGGCTCGGCCAAACCAACCCTGCATTAAGGTGTCTGTCTGTCTCCCTAACAAGGCAAGAGGTCACCACTAGCAATTTGTCAGAAAGCCGGGAAGGCAACAACTCGAGTGACTCTACTAGCGTACAGAGCTTACTGAAACAGCTGACCTAACAGAACTAGCTGACAGAGCGGCTAACTCACTAGCTGATAGAGATTGAACTACTTACTTTGAAACCGAGCCGCCTTACGTAATTACATAGATGATAACTGCTCCTCATCTATTGAATGAAAAAGGCGAACCGCGTCGTCGTTCGTGTCTTAATACTCAGTTGCCAGCCTTCCTTCCACTCGCCTTACAAGGACCTACTGGACTATCGGCTATGGGCATTGAAAAATCTGTCTTGACTGGCTGTCATCCGGGGGGTTAGGCAAGAGGAGCGACCCGGTCTCTCGATCCAGCTAGGAGAGAGAAGCAAACTAACTTAGGAAGCTGGAAGCACAGGGAAGGTATACCGATGAGTCCCCCCAGGAAAGAAAGATCGGCAGAACGGGGACTCTCTTTAGGAAGAAATGAAAGACTGGCTAGCTCATCTTGGCTTGGATCAGGAGCAGCTTCCTTCTTCCCCTGTCGCGACCCTTCTCGCGGCTTCCTGCGCCGCTTCGTGAATTTCTTGAATCTCACTTCCTGTTCCACTAGCAGCGGACGATCTTATATCATAACTAACAACGTCCGGTAGTGGACTACAATAAGAGATGTCCATACCGCCTAAACAACCGATAAAACTCGTCTCACTTCAAGCTAGAAGATAAGGACGATGTTCGTTTCAGGATAAGATCGTCCGGTAATTAAATTCCTAGGATCACAAGAGACATTCTCTCAAGTATCGCTAGTCTCGTTCTCGCTGCTAGTATCATGCAAACAAAGAATTCACTGTGCAAATGTCGTGGCAGGAGCAGGATCGGTCAAATCGTCGGCTTCCTTCTTCGTAGTCTTCTTTCTTCTTCACAGTTTCCCTCGGATTCGGCATAGCCTTCTTCAGATTATTCATCCTTGTCTTCGTCTCTGTCTACCAGATCGGATCCAATCAAATTCGTCCCCCTTCTCAAGTTCCGGAGGGTGGCTCTTCACTTGGTGTTCACTATTATTTTGTATTGGCACTAACAATGGCACCGACTTTAACTTCGACTTAGTCCTCCGCTCGTGAATCTGGCTATCTCAAGATATCCGGATTCCTTTCTGATGCGCCTTATGTTTCCAAAAGGTAAGACTTTCCCCTTCCAGGGTGACCCCATTTGCCCGAGCCCTAATCGAGGAATGGCAATATCGTTTCGGCCTGGCCTTGTCTCTTCTCTCTGAAGGCTGTTCCTATTCATATTCAAATCTGTTAGATAGCTTCTATCTTCCAGTTTAGTTTATATCTTTGGTTCTCAAGTTTCAATCCAGATGTAATGGATTGTATTTCACCCTCGCGATAATAGCTATATGGGTAAATTGCTTGACGATCTATCCAAAAGGAGCCGTGTCCATGCGGTTTTTCTATCTCGCATAGAGCCAACCTTACTCTATGTGCTGTCCTGGGTGGGCTACCATCCTTTTCCATTCCACTACTTTACATGTTAGCGCGTCTCTGTCTTCGTCTTCATCCGCAAAAGCATATCCGGGAGGAGGTTGCTGCAGCTGGTACATCACTCTCGGTTAATACCCCTGTTCGAACTTCTGTCCCTGCTTGCATAAGTGAAGGTGACACTCCATCATCTGCTTCTTTTCGTCTGCTCTAGTTCCTAGGTAAGAATACCACTATTATCTGTTAGATCTAGCCTTCTCTTTCCTTCCTTAGGATCGAATCCCTTCTTGACAGACTTCTTCTTTGATTCCTCCCCCTAGCCTAGTAAGGAAAGAAGAGAGCATCCATCCATTCTCCTATCTATCATACGAGCAGACGCAGACCTTTCATCTATTGTCTTATCGTCTTCTCTTCCTAGTTATATCTTCCTGTAGTTCCAGGAAGCCAAGGAAGAATTCTAAGTCCTATTTACTTGCCTGCAAGCCCTATGAAGGAAGGTGCTTTTTCTTCCTCTAGCTGTTTTCTTTGTCTAAGTCCAGTTAGAGCTTTCTGATATGGGTAGTGACTACGTCCTGTAATAAGTCTCGATAAGAAGCTCTATAGTCCTCCTTAGGAGCTAATCTCTTCTTGAAAGCCTTCTTCCCCGATTCCTCAAGTAAGTAATAAAAACCTTCTCCCCGTTATCTCCTCTGTGAATGAGGTTTATATTTCAAGCACCTCTTAGAACAGATTCTCCTATGCTTATCTGCTTTCCTCTGTTAGTTCTTTTCATTTTTTTGATTTGCATCCTTACTGGATGAGGGTTAGCTCCTCTTTTGCGAAGTCCTTGAGTCCAATGAGGATAAAGAGTTAGCAGTCTTAGCCTCTATCTTTTATACCCCAACAGCTTCAACCTATCTTACTATGCTTTGCTGCTGTTAGGTTGCCGTTGTTCTTTTGAAGGTAAGAATAGATTAAGACAGGTTATAATAGAATGGATTGGATTGGAGCAGTAGGATGTTAGGCATCTGGGTGTGCTATCTGAGAGAGGGCTAGCTTTGATCTTCCTATCCCATGTGGTAGACCGGCTTCTTTCTAGCTTATGTTCGTTCTAGTTCCTAGGTCAGAATACCATTAGCATGAGGGTGGTGGTAGATCAGGGATTCTTTAAACAAGCAGAGCACTGATCTACGACCAACCTAAGGCAAAAAAGAGATAGCTAGATAGTTGTCCTTCTTATGGGTGCTATCTTGTTAAAAACATAACAGCAAGAATACCTTCTTAGAAATAGACTACCCATAGACTAGAGTGAATCATACAGAGGCAGAAGCCGAGCAAGGAGGAATTGCTTAAGTGATGATTGAGCACTCAACGGTCAGTAGTCATACGTAGCTAACAGCCAAGACTACTTCCCTATCTGTAGTTAGGAAGAGGGACCTTTCCTAGCTATTACCTCTTTAGCTGCCAGATTGAGTTAGCTACTTCCCTCAGGAAATAAATTCTAGCTATCAAAAGAGAAAGGGCCCTCCTACCTTCAGGCTACACAGGGGGTCAACAGAGGAAAAAGAATCACCTAGAAAGGCGGTCTGCTCTTAGGGCTTCTTGCCAGGAGGAGGAAGATGCAGGTCCACTTCCGGACAAAGCGGCCGTTCACGTCAGGTTGTTGATGTAGTTGCTTGTAGTTTGATTTTGTTCGTTGAGATTGGGTTGGTGTTCAGTGTACCGCTCCGTGGGTACTTCATCGAAAAGGAATGCATTCCAAATGCCCAAAGACTCCCATGCCTTTCTTGGTTGGACCAACCGGCGATTTCCGACAAGTCTTTCTTAATTTTTAGAGCAAGAAGCGGAACTACAAACTACTAAACGCAGCCATGAAAAGAAAATTCCAAATATTTGAATATGGGTCTAATTTTACCCCTATTGACGAAAACTCTTATTCTTCTTCCCATTTCTTGCAAATCTCCATTTCGGGTTCTGAACTGTCCTCAGTTTCATCAACCCACCCTTCTCCCTCAAATTCAATGGATAGTGTAAGTAATGGGGACACTTTAGCTTCGCTCCATTCTACGATAGTAAAAAAGATGGATATGCTATTTAAGCAAAGAGAAATTATAGTTCCCGATGGTTGGTCGACGTATGAAATTCTGGAGCAGCTTGTTGTCAACGATGACAATTTGTTTCGGAATCCATCCTTTTTATTAGATATGATTAACGATCTTTCTGTTTCGCAAAATCCTTGTTGGTTTGAAGCAGCCGTAGATTCTATTCTATTAATACTTTGAATTAGGCCTAGGCCTTTATTATGCAAAAGAAAACAAAAAATTCGGTCCGGCTGTCGGGATCCTCCTCCCGTCCCCTATTCCCCCAAGTCGATTCGATGAACATGCTACCTCTTAACGGAGGGCCCCCGTTAAGTAGTTTTTCGCTGAATAAATGAGAGAGAGAGGGCGGGTGGGTCTCTTCTCATTGGGCCCGCTTGGATTATTTGGTGGCGCACGCCAGTGAGGTTTTCTTTCCTTGTTGGGTGTAGCGGGTATCTCGATGTCAAGTCAAGGCAGGGAATGGAATGTTTTGAGGCTAATAGGGCCTTTGGTGCCTTGCGAAGAGACATCTTTGAGTCTAATAACCATAGTATGGGAGGGGTCCTTAGATATTCTTTGACGCCTAGAGATGGGTTGGGAGATCCATTTTCGTTCCCGGTTGGAAAGATCTGCTTGGTCCTGCTCATCTCAAAAGGCTGGAGGAGATTATAGAAGCCTAGGTTTGGGGGATGGATACTCCGATTGGGATAGAAGATTCAAGGTTGGGCCATTTCTTCTTATTGAATGCGGGGAAAGAAGGATGGAGATTCTCCCACCGGGGAAGGCTAGAGGATGAAAGTCTTAAGGAGAAGGAAGCTATTGATCTCCAAGGGAGAAGCCCGAAAAAGATGAGTTCTCATCAGCAGCCCACCAAGAGGGGACTATCTTCAGTCGATATCCTCTGCCTTAAGATTGACCAAAAGAAGGAGATTGAAGTGGAAAAGAGAGGGTCCTCCCTCCCAACCCTTCGAGATCTTCTTTCAGAGAATACGAGACTGGAATAGAAGATAAGGAAAGAAGCCATCAAAGGAAGGAAAAGAGAAGCCTGGCCTCTTCGACTGCTACATCATCATTGCTGGGCGCAGCATCGGACTACCGCCCATTCAAAGCCGAAATGCCCTTCATTTCTTTAATCAGGAGTTAAGACTAGCATCGGACAGTCTGCGAAAAGAGACGATCTTCCCCTTTTTTTACTTAGATTCTTTTACGGGATCAAAGAACTTCTCAATCCGACGCAGAAGGAAGGATTCAATAAACTTCTTTTTATCCCCTGTCGAGGACTCTTCAATCAATCGCCTTCTCTTTTAAGTCGTTAACTCCTTCCCCGTGTTGGTTGGCTGTGAGCTCCAGATGCTGGATTGCTTGATCGAATCGACATTCCTCTACGCAACATAGGAGAATCAGTTGAAGCTTTGCTGCTTGCATGACGTATATATTTATATATATATATCACTCGAATTCACTGACAAAGCGTCTGTCAGCACCGGTGACAAAAAAGCAATTTATTTCTGATCAGGTTGGGGTTGGTGTTCAGTGCCAATCTCTCTTTGTTCATTCAACCAGACGTAGCTAGAGATTGAGTGCGAACAGCAAACTAGCTGACTACGCCTTCAGTCAATATAGCAAGTCAAGTGGCTCAGGCCCGTAAAGCACATTTCGATGATGCAGGGTAGGATTCCGTCTGAGCCCAAGATTTGATGAGACGGATCTTGTAGTCTGCTAGCTAGCTCTTTCTATCTGTAGTGCTCGAGGTTTGGGTGCTCGAAGCAAGGGAGGAATTGTTGATGTCTTGGTCATACTAGACTGATACGTAACCAAACTCCCTAACTTCACATTGGGGGAAGAATATTCGTTGTCCGAGCATAGTTTCCCTCATAACTGGCAAGAAGCGGTTCAACTTGGTTATGTGACCACAAAACAAAAGGGTATGGATTTCCTGTCTAGCTCTTCGAATTGAGAACAAGAAGACGGAACCAATAGACTCATCTAAGGTTTCTGGTCGAACTGCACTAACTATGAGAGTATGAATTGGACAACACAGCACGTCACCCGCAGATTGAAGAGTCTTCTGCACCACTTGCACTCCCATAGGGAGAGGGGTTGCTCTTGTGTTTGTTCACGTTCCAGCTCATTCTAATTCCAAGAATAAAAATTCAACCCGGAATGGGGAAAGAGTGTTTGCTAACAGAATAGCACTAGAATTTCACTGAACTGCTGTTCATATGATCAGATTCCGATGAGAACATGAATTCGACTGACAGGCAACAGTCCCTCAATCAAGGCTTTCCTCATCGGCTGAAAGAACTAACCCGAGTATTGAGGGGAGGAATGAGATCATGACCCGACTCCAATCGATCGAATTTCAGAGATCACGTCATCGACGGAAGAGGCATGCACGAGGAGAAAGAGATCCACTGAAGGCGGGGGACCGGGTGCCTTCTTTATCTCGGGTACCGACTCAAGAGCAATTGAAGCATGGGTGGATTCAAGCAAGACTCCCCCATCTGGCTAATGAGCGACCAACTCCTCAGCTGACTAAAAGGGTAGGGTATCCGTTTGCGGCAACGAATTCAATCAGACAAGCATACCTCTTTTTTTAACCTAACAAGCCTGATGAGGCGACAGGAGCAAGACTCGAACTTAAAGCCTGCTCTTCTCCTTTCGTTCTCTTCTTTCTTTTGAATCTTTCTTGCCTCATTCGGGTCCTCCAGTAAGGGGGGTAAAGTAGCGTCTACTAGCACAGGAAGTCGCGATCCAACCGCAGGTTGGTTTCACGCACTTAGTCGTCCCGTAAGAAGCTGCTGCTTGGCTAACCCGCTCGCTGCTGCAGTGCTCAGTGTCGGTCATGTATCCTGTCCTGTGTGGGCTCAGAGTTCCCCCTCCGGGGGTAGGTGCCCTCTGATCCCGCTCGGGGTTTATTCCCTTCGCTCGCAGCCCACTTGAACAATCAGCAGGCAGATTTATCGTAGAATGAAGATCCAGCTTGACTCTAAGGACGAGGCAACTCAAAATGGGTGTTAGCGACTCCGATTTTGATGATCGTATACGATTGACCACGCCTTCGCCGCAGGCGGGTGCAAACCGTCGGGTATCATGTACGGCTGCCCGCGAGAGCCTTGACAAAATAAAAGTATGTTTGATTTGATAAGGCGTTGGTTCGGTCGGTCGAGGTCGCTCTTCGCGAAAAAGAACGTACGGCACGGACATTTAGCGTAGATAAGGAGCGCGG